AATTCCTACGGCCCCAACGAATAAAGTAAACAGTACTAATACAAACATAGAAAATCGCATAGTATTGTCTGATTCATGAGGATATAAACAAGGAGTATTTTTAGTACCAAAATAGGGAATATCAATAAAAAGACGTGTTATGCTTTTGACATTTCGATTAATTCGATGTGGAGATGTCTTCTTCCAAAAAAAAGAAGTCCTTTCATTATTATTCATTGTTAATAAAGTTAATAAAGTTATTTTTTTTTTTAATTTTTTTTTTCCTTCTTTACCCCATAAAGATATTGAATAAAATGAACTATTTTTTTTTCCATTGAAATTTTGAAAATGAACGTTTAAATATCCTTCAAAAACAAGTAAATAGATCCGAAACATATAAAATGCAGTTAATCCTGCTGTGGAACAAGCTATTATTGCGAAAATTGGTGAATACAACCAACTATCATTAAGAATCTCATCCTTGGACCAAAAACAAGCAAAAGGTGGAATACCACAAAGAGAAAGTGTACCTATTAAAAAAGCAGTTTTTGTAATTGGTGTATGTTTTGTTAAACCGCCCATAAGAACCATATTTTGACTTTTATCTGGAGAATATCCAACAATAGCTTCCATTGAATGAATAATGGATCCGGATCCTAAAAACAACAATGCTTTTGAATAAGCATGAGTAATCAAATGAAATAAAGCGACTCGATAAGAGCCCATACCTAGAGCTAACATCATATAACCCAATTGAGACATTGTAGAATAAGCCAAATTTTTCTTAATATCTTTTTGAGCAATAGCTAAAGTAGCTCCCAAGACTACTGTTATTATACCTATGAAAGCTATTCCATTCATTATGGAGGGTATAACTATGAAAAGAGGAAGAAGTCGAGCTACAAGAAAAATTCCCGCCGCTACCATAGTAGCAGCATGTATAAGAGCAGAAATAGGAGTAGGTCCTTCCATAGCATCTGGTAACCATACATGAAGGGGAAATTGGGCAGATTTTGCAACTGAGCCACAAAATAACAAGAGGGCACACAAAGTAAGAAAAAAAATATTAACCTCGTTTTTAGAAATCAAGTTATTCAATATTTGAAACAAATCCCTAAATTCCAAACTACCCGTTATCCAATAAAGACCTAAAATCCCTAATAATAAACCAAAATCTCCTAGACGATTAGTTACAAACGCTTTTTGACAAGCATTTGCCGCAATAGGACGTGTGAACCAAAAACCTATTAATAGATAAGAACACATTCCAACCAATTCCCAAAAAATATAAATTTGTATCAAATTCGAACTAGTAACTAATCCCAACATTGAAATATTAAAAAAAGTCATATAAGCAAAAAATCTCAAATATCCTTGATCATGAGACATATAATTATCACTATAAATAAGAACCAGAATGCCAACAGTAGTGATTAATATTGACATAATAGAGGTAAGTGAATCGATCAAGTAACCAAACTCTAAAGAAAGATCATTATTTATAGTCCAAGACCATACATATTGATAGATAGAACTGTTATTGATTTGATGAATAGACAGATCGACTGAATAAATCATAACTATAGTTAACAATAAAATACTAGGAAAAGCCCACATACGGCGAAGATTTTTTGTTGCCGTGGGAAAAAGTAGAAGTCCCACTCCTATTAACATAGGAACTGGAAGTGGAATGAAAGGTATGATCCATGAAGAGTGATGTGTATAGTCCATACAAATTTAAATAAAGAATAAAAAATCTTTTGATTCTTAATGAGTTTTGTTTTATCTCTTTTGTAAAGGGTTCGGTTAATAAAAAAAGTGAAGATAGAAATCAAATTATCTATTTTTAATTATTCTGAATCTTTGCACAATACTTTTAATATTGCTTTTAATATTGCAAAGTACAAAATAAAAATGGGCCAATAACAAAATTCCTAGTGAAAAAAGAAACTTTTTTTTATGTTTTTAGTAATAAGTAATATTAAAATAATAAAAAAATTCAATTTTAAAATATAAAATTGAATTTTTCTTTTACAAAAATTTTCGTTTTTATATTTTAAAATTGAATTTTTTACAATTATAAAAAAAAATTATGTATTGTATAGAGTGAGGATAAATAATTACAGCAAAACTAAGAACATTCCTTTATTTTGACATGAGTCATCAAAAACAATTCATATGCCATGAACAAAAAAAAAGAATTAGATTATTCCATTCAGAAACATTAGTTCATTTTTGAACTAATTGATTATCTTCTATTACAATAAAAAGAGATCTATGTTTGGAAAAATTTAGAAAAAGGGTTATAATAGTCAATGTTTTACTTTAGATAGAAAACAAAAAGGGGGAATTAAGATAGATAAGATATATGAATTAAATAACAATTCGTTTTGATTTAGAGAAGAAAAGAAGAAATGAAATGTCTTTCACATCCAACTATAGCAATGAAAAAACTATACTAGTTGTATGGCAGTTCCAAAAAAGCGCACTTCGATATCAAAAAAAATTATTCGGAAGAATTTTTGGAAAAAGAGGGGATATTGGAAAGCATTGAAAGCTTTTTCATTAGCGAAATCCATTTTTACAGGGAACTCTAAAAGTTTTGTAACAAATACAAAACTGAATTAGCTCGATTCAAAGAATCTTTTTTAATACTAATCTAATATATCTAATATAGAAGATTAAATATTTATATTAAATATTTATAGAATATCTATATATATATCGAATTTTTTTCATTCCTGGATTGAAGTCAGAACTATCTAGTGCCAACAGTCCTTTTTTGAAAGAAAAAGTATAAACTAACAAAAATACATTCTCCTGTTAAAACTGATACTTGAAACGAAAAAAGAACGAGAATAAAAATTTGTATTGAAATTGAAATGTTCCATTTTTATTAAAAAAAAAAAAAATTTTATATTTTATATTTACAATAATCTAATTTTTTTATATTTCTCATTTTTATTTAGAATAATATTATAATAATAAATTTAGAATAATATTATAATAATAAATAAAATTCATACATATATATATAACATATATATATATAAATAGAAAATTTTTATATTTAAAACATATTATTCAAAATTGACAAAATTGATTCGATTATATATCTATATTAATTAATTTATATATTATAATAAATCCAAATTATAAAAAATCCAAGTTTAAATTTATTATATATATAAATTAATTAATATATTATTAATATATATATATATTAATTAATATATATAATAGAATTCTTAAAATATTTAAATAATAGAATTCTTTAAATTCTTTAATGTTTAGTAATAAAATATTGCACTTTAATTGATTCTTTCAATCTCGACGATTGACTAAAAATAGGTTATTATGATTTTGAGTAAGCCGCTATGGTGAAATTGGTAGACACGCTGCTCTTAGGAAGCAGTGCTAGAGCATCTCGGTTCGAGTCCGAGTGGCGGCATGATAATCTTATCTTCGAAAAGAATAAGTCCTATAATGAATTCAATTCCCGATTTCTATTCCTAGTATTGTATTGAGACCTTATATATATAAATATGATATTTTCAACTTTAGAGCATATATTAACTCATATATCCTTTTCGGTCGTATCAATTCTAATTTCAATTCATTTGATAACCTTATTAGTCAATGAAATCGTGGGATTATATGATTCGTCCAAAAAAGGCATGATAATAACCTTTTTCTGTATAACGGGATTGTTAGTTACTCGTTGGTTTTTTTCGGGCCATTTACCATTTAGTGATTTATATGAATCATTAATCTTTCTTTCATGGAGTTTTTCCATTTTATATATGGTTCCTTGTTTTAAAAAGCATAAAAACCATTTAAGTACAATAATTGCACCAAGTGTTATTTTTACCCAAGGCTTTGCTACTTCGGGTCTTTTAAACGAAATGCATCAATCCACAATATTAGTACCCGCTCTACAATCCCATTGGTTAATGATGCACGTAAGTATGATGATATTAGGCTATGCAACTCTTTTATGTGGATCATTATTATCAGTAGCTATTTTAGTTATTACATTTCGAGAACTCATACAAATTATTGGTAAAAGCAAAAATTTGTATTTTTTAAATGAATCATTTTCTTTTGCTGAAATCAAATACATGAATATGAATGAAAGAAATAATGTTTTACAAAAAACTTCTTTTTCTAGAAATTATTATAGGTCTCAATTTATTCAACAATTGGATCGTTGGGGTTACCGTATTATTAGTTTAGGTTTTATCTTTTTAACGATAGGTATTCTTTCAGGAGCAGTATGGGCTAATGAGGCATGGGGGTCGTATTGGAATTGGGATCCAAAGGAAACTTGGGCCTTTATTACTTGGACCATATTCGCTATTTATTTACATACTAGAAAAAATAAAAAATTGGAAGATGTAAATTCTTCAATAGTGGCCTCTATGGGCTTTCTTATAATTTGGATATGTTATTTGGGAATCAATCTATTAGGAATAGGCCTACATAGTTATGGTTCATTTTCATCTAATTGAATTAAAGTGAGTAAAGAACCTGACAAATACAAATATGGAAAGTGTATATATGAAAACTTCCCATAAATCGTCGAGAACCCTTTAAATCAAGTAATATAGTGATTCAAGGGGTTCTCACAAACAACAAAATATTCGATTACAATTCAAATTCATTTTTTTATTAAGTTAATCCAAATCCAACGGAAAAAATCTTTTTTTTTTATTAATTTATTCACAAAAACTATCTATAAAAAATTAGATAGAATAGCTTCAACTTTATCAACCGAGAATGAGAAAATGAAATCCGGATAAATACCAATAGCTATTACGGGTATAAGGATAGAAATCGAAATAAATAATTCTCGTGGACCAGAATCAAAAAAATAAGAGTTTGGTGTATTAAAAAGCTTGTATCCATAGAACATCTGCCGTAACATGGATAATGAATAAATAGGAGTTAATATCATTCCAATTGCTGTTACAAAAGTAATAAGTATTTTTGTCATTAAAAGATATTTTTGACTGGTAATTATTCCAAAAAAAACGATCAATTCTGCAATAAAACCGCTCATGCCCGGCAATGCAAGAGAAGCCATCGATAAGATAGTGAAAACCGTGAATATTTTTGGCATTGGTATAGCCATTCCGCCCATTTCGTCGAGATAAAGAAGACGTAGTCTATCATAACTAGTTCCCGCCAAGAAAAAAAGCGCAGCGCCAATAAATCCATGAGAGATTATTTGTAAAATAGCCCCGTTGAGCCCCGTATCGCTTATAGAACCAATTCCTATAATTAGGAAACCCATATGAGATACCGAGGAATAAGCTATTCTTTTTTTTAAATTACGTTGACCAAGAGATGTTGAAGCTGCATAGATTATTTGAATTGAACCTAATAGCATTAACCAGGGGCAAAATATAGAATGAGCGTGGGATAATAATTCCATATTAATTCGAACCAACCCATATGCTCCCATTTTTAATAAGATTCCGGCTAAAAGCATACAAGTGCTGTAATGTGCCTCTCCGTGGGTGTCTGGTAACCATGTATGTAAGGGTATAATCGGCAATTTGACAGCAAAAGCAATAAGAAATCCCATATAGAATATTATTTCCAGTGCCACCGGATACGATTGATTAGTTAATGTTTCAAAATTTAATGTTGGTTCATTAGAACCATATAAACCTATACCCAGAATTCCCATTAATAAAAAAACAGAACTTCCCGCAGTGTACAAAATAAACTTTGTAGCTGAATACAAACGTTTCTTTCCCCCCCACATGGATAAAAGTAGATAAACGGGAATTAATTCTAATTCCCACATGATGAAAAAAAGTAAAATGTCTCGAGAAGAAAATGGTCCTATTTGACCGCTATACATTGCTAACATGAGGAAATGGAATAATTTGGATTCTCGAGTAACCGGCTGAGCCGCTAAAGTAGCTAAAGTGGTGATAAATCCCGTCAGTAAAATAGGTCCTAGAGAGAGTCCATCTATTCCGAATCTCCAGTAAAAATCAAAAAAATTGATCCATTTATAATTCTCTGTCAGTTGGATTAGTGGATCATCCAATCGGAAATTATAACAAAATGCATAGGTTGTTAGAAGGAGATCTATTAAGCATATACAAATAGTATACCACCGTATTATCTTATTTCCTCTATGAGGAAATAAAAAAATGAAAGAACCCCCAGCTATTGGCAAAACTACAATTATTGTTAACCAAGGAAAATAATTCGTGATAAAAATAAGATACACTTGAGCCAGAAAAACCCGCGCTCAAAATAGAAAATATTTTGAGCGCGGGTTTTTCCCAGTAAAAAAAATGTATTCGTGTGGTGTTTTTTGAAACGTATCAATAAGCTAGACCCATGCTTCGAGTTGTTTCATGCCATAAATAAACTCGAACACTTAAGAAATCCGTCGGACAGGCGGATTCACACCTCTTACAACCAACACAGTCCTCTGTTCTTGGGGCAGAAGCAATTTGCTTAGCTTTACACCCGTCCCAAGGTATCATTTCTAATACATCTGTCGGGCAAGCTCGGACACATTGAGTACATCCTATACATGTATCATAAATCTTTACGGAATGTGACATTGGATCTATAGTAATCTTTGAACATCAAAAATAAAAAATTTTCGATCTAGTAAACTCATAAATGAATCCTATATTTAGACACCAGATGAATCAATGATTGTCAGAATTTTTTTAATAAAAATCGACTTCTAGATCAATTCATAAGAAGAGAATAGAACCAAGATACTTTGATTTCTTATATTTTCTCGCAAACATGATCATAAGTTGTGTAACATACATGCTAATTTGAATTGATGAATATTACCCTATTCTATATTATACTTTTTTTTATGATTAATTATGATTAATACTATTTATTCAACAAATTCGATTGATTGATACGGGTTGATTTTCGGTTACGATAAATTGAGGAAACAATAGCCGGTCCGATAGCTGCTTCAGCTGCTGCAACAGCTATAACAAAAATTGAAAAAATATTTCCTTTTAATTGGCGACTATCAAAAAAATCAGAAAAGGTTACGAGATTTATATTAACTGCATTCAGTATAAGTTCAAGACACATAAGGGCTCTAACCATATTTCGGCTCGTGATCAATCCATAGATACCTATAGAAAATAAATAGGCACTCAAAACAAGTACATGTTCGAGCATCATTGACCAACTCCTTATCAATTTTGATTCATTTCAATATGAACAACAATTCAACGGATTCGATTGACTAAAGAATATAACAAGTCTGCAACAAAAAAAAATAATAAATATATCGGCAATATTCATAATAAAAAATAAAAAAAAAAGATTTTCTACATAAATATTGTTTCACGTTCACATAGAATTCAACGGAAATAAATGTGATAAAATCGAACAAAATTGAATTTTTATTTAGATTGCCAGTTCTAAAGATTTCTTACTGGCGAGCCACGACAATTGCACCTATCAAAGCAGCTAAAAGAATTATTGAAATGAGTTCAAATGGAAGAAAAAAATCTGTTGATAAATGAATTCCAATTTGTTGACTAGTATTTATCAAATCTTGTTCTATAATCTGATTTGGTCTTGTAGTCCAAATAATCCCGTACCATGATGTATCTGGAATAGTAGTTATTAGTGAAACAAAAATACTTGTACAAACCATCAAAGTAATTCCATCCCCAACGGTCCAAAGATGAAAATCATGGTAATATTCTGAACCATTCATGAACATCACAGCAAATATGATTAAAACATTTATAGCTCCCACGTAAATAAGTAGCTGTGATGCAGCTACAAAATGGGAGTTTGATAAAATATACAATAAAGATATACAAACAAGAACCAGTCCCAACGAAAAAGCAGAAAAAATTGGGTTGGTAAGTAATACGACTCCTAGACTTCCTAATACAAGACCCGATCCCAGAAAGACTAAAAGAAAATCATGTAGCGGTTCAGGCAAATCCATTATATGTAAAATAAGAGATAAATAAATCGAAACTTCATGACCTTATTGATATGACCAGGAAAAAAAATTATATACTAAAATTATCTCCGCATTGAATTTAATCCTAAGGAGTGTGAATTGCTATAGGTACAGTTACCAATGTTATTCCATTTTTTATACGAAAGAGTAATTTGAAACTATACTAAAACGAAAGTAAAGTATAAAGTATATATTTATTTAATATTTATATAATTTATATAATATAGAATATTTCTAATACAATATCTAATATAATATTTATTCATTTTTTTTATAATATTTTGTTTTATATTATCCAAATTTAGATTATTCTATTTTTTTTATTTTCTTTATATATTTCTTTATTTTATTTATATATATATTCTATTTTATTCTATATATATATATATTCTATTTTATTTTTATATTTTTATATATTATATATAGAGTATTATAATTATTTGATTTTAATTCTATTATATTCTATTATTTTCTTTTTTTATTTTCTTTTTATAATAATAATATAAGTAGAAGAATTTTTTTTTGAACTATATTCTAAATTCAAATTAAATAATTTTATTTTATTTGAATTGTTCGAATTGTATAATCATCAATTACTGACATTGGTAAACGGCCCAAAGCAATTTGATTATAATTCAATTCGTGACGATCATAAGTCGAAAGTTCATATTCTTCAGTCATTGATAAACAATTTGTTGGACAATACTCAATACAGTTACCACAAAATATACAGATTCCGAAATCAATACTGTAATTAAGCAATCGTTTCTTTCGAATATCAATTTCCAGTTTCCAATCAACAACAGGTAGATCTATAGGACATACACGAACACATACTTCACAAGCAATGCATTTATCAAATTCAAAATGGATTCGACCGCGAAAACGTTCCGATGTTATTATTTTTTCATAAGGATATTGAATAGTTACAGGTAAACGATTTGCATGAGATAAGGTAATCATGAAACTTTGACCAATGTACCTTGCAGCTCGGACTGTTTGTTGACCATAATTCATGAACCCAGTTACCATAAGGAACATATCGTGAATATCTATGAATATTTTTGTTTTATTTCTTTCTCTTGTTTGAGACAGGTTATGAATACAGAAGATCAATCTTTTTTCTTATAGTGAAAACAGTTGAGATGAAGTTGTTAATAATAGATTACCGAGAGAAATAGGCAAAAGAAACTTCCACCCAAGGTTTAATAATTGATCCATTCTTAGCCTAGGCAAAGTCCATCTTGTTGTGATAGAAACGAATAAGAACAAATAAGTTTTAACTAGTGTAATAAAGATACCAATTGTAGTTCCAAAAACTCCATATGTTTTATTTATTTCAAAAAAGTCAGAAACGAATATGTACGGAATAGAGATATTCGAACCGCCCAAGTAAAGAATTGTTACAAATAATGAAGAAATTAATAGGTTTAAATAGGAAGCAACGTAAAATAAACCAAATTTGATACCCGAATATTCGGTTTGATAACCTGCTACTAATTCTTCTTCCGCTTCTGGTAAATCAAAAGGTAATCTTTCACATTCCGCTAGGGAAGAAATTAGAAAAACAACGAAACCCATAGGTTGACGCCACAAATTCCACCCCCCCAAACCATATTTTGATTGCGCATCAACTATATCAACTGTACTTAAACTGTTAGATAATCCTAGTCGGTGATAACATTACTGTTCCCATCTCTATTACAGAACCGTACATGAGATTTTTCACCTCATACGGCTCCTCGAAAGCCTAAAAAAAATCTAAGGACCGGGCCGATTTTTTATCTCTTGATATATCCCTAAGATAGATAAGATTCAAATTTATCGGACGGTTCTGAATTAGACCAATTGAATTCTGTCTGTTCTAATAAATAATTAAATAATAAAGAGAAATCTATTTTATTTTAATAAAAGATACAAAAGGTACTTCTGAATTGATCTCATCCCTTAAAAATCCAAATTTGAATTTGTTGAGTAATAACTGAATTCTTCAATAAAATACTCTTTTAGAATTATCAATAACCCCATCGTTTTCGATTACGAAAAAGAATTACACATTAGTTTATCAGTTATGACATGAATTCTATCTCCATGAATATGGATATGGATATAAGAAATAAAAAAAAAAGGGGGGGGATCGCTTTTTTTTTTATTTTTTGTTTTTCGTTCCTATTCTTCTTTTTTTTGTGCAAGTAAAAAGGGACTTAAATAAAATTAAAGGATTATTTCGTTCCTGATAGTCATTTATTTAATCAGTGGATGGGAGTATACTCTGGATCGGAGTTGTGGGGAGTACTGCCTGATTTTTTCTACCAACTTAAAGCCCCAATTAGAATTCTTTTTCTATTTTGCGTAAATGCTCTTTTGGATAATTTCATTTACAAAATCTGCTTTACTAATCCTTTGTGTATCTTGGTGTTTCTAACCATCCATTCATTTTTTTATTAACCCCCTTATTTATGTTAATACATGTATGATAATTCATACAAATAATAGCGAAAACTCAAAAAGGTTGGTCTTTTGAGCCCGCTTCAAGACAGGATGACTAATCACCCAATCTTGGGGTAAACGGCCTCTTCGGCTTAGAATTTGTTTTTTTTTTTTTTTCACTTAATTCTTATACATAGAAAATGAGACTCCATTTTTTTACTGCAATTTCAAATCATCATACTATCTATTAACTATAAAGTAATATTAACTATAAAGTAATATAGTATTCATAAATAATATTCAATAGAAGCTGTTTTATTTCACTCATATAACTATCTGATTTTGTTTTTCTGAATTGCGAAAAAGAATAATGAAAATGAGGATATCTATTCAATTTATTCTTTCCCTTTCCTATAAAATACTATAAAGAGAGGAGCATAGCAATAGCATCGAAAAGTTTCTGTCGCAACGAATCGCACGCAGAGATATTGATAACACACATAAAGTTAATGGTATTTCATAACTAATCGATTGAGCAGCAGCTCGTAGACCACCCAAAAAGGAATATTTATTATTCGACCCATATCCTGACATGAGAAGTCCAATGGGAGCAATACTCGAAATAGCAATCCATAAAAAAACACCGATATTGAGATCAGATAAAACAAAGTTATAGCCAAAAGGAATTACTGAATAGCTTATTAGAATTGATATGACTGATATGGATGGTCCGATACTGAATAAACGAATATCTCCCCTAGATGGAATAAGATTCTCTTTGAAAAGTAGTTTTGTTCCGTCGGCTAGAGCTTGAAGAACTCCAAAAGGCCCGGCGTATTCAGGTCCAATACGCTGTTGTATCCCTGCGGATATTTCTCTTTCTAACCATACAATTGCTAATACACTTATTGTGATTCCCAATACAAGAATAAAAATAGGGGCAAGTATCCATAGAATTCCATAGACCTCCTTAAAAAATTCCAATTTGGAAAAAAAATGGATATCTTGTACTTCTGTTGTATCAATTATCATTTCAACGATCAACTTCTCCCATAATGATATCTATGCTACCTAGTATTGTCATAATATCGGCCAATTTCATTCTTTTAACTAATTGAGGAAGAATTTGCAAATTGATAAAACCCGGTGGACGAATTTTCCATCTCCAAGGAAAACCATTCTGATCGCCTATTAGAAAAATTCCTAATTCTCCCTTTGGGGCCTCAACTCTTACATAAAGCTCTTGTTTTGGCAATTCAAAAGTCGGAGACGGTTTTTTACTAATGAATCGATATTCAAAATCATTCCATTCTGGATCCTTTTCTCTATCAAAGCAGCGGATTTCTAAATTCTCATACGGCCCGCCGGGAATTCCTTCCAAAGCCTGTTGAATAATTTTTATGGATTCCATCATTTCACCAATTCGAACTAAATAACGAGCTAATGAATCTCCTTCTTTTTGCCATTGAACTTCCCAATCAAATTCCTCGTAACACTCATAATTATCAACTTTACGTAGATCCCATTGTATTCCGGAAGCCCGAAGCATCGGTCCTGATAAACCCCAATTTATTACCTCCTCTCCACCAACAACGCCTACTCCTTCAACCCGTTCTAAAAAAATGGGATTTCGCGTAATAAGTTTTTGATATTCAACAACCCTTGTTAAAAAATAATCGCAGAAATCAAAACATTTATCTATCCAACCATGAGGTAGATCAGCCGCTACCCCCCCGATACGAAAAAAATTATGCATCATTCTCATACCTGTCGCAGCTTCGAATAGATCATATATTAATTCTCTTTCTCTGAAAATATAGAAGAAAGGAGTTTGTGCACCAATATCTGCCATAAAAGGTCCCAGCCATAGTAGGTGAGAAGCTATACGACTCAACTCTAACATAATTACTCGAATATAGCTGGCTCTTTTAGGTACTTGAATATTTCCCAACTGTTCCGGTCCGTTTACGGTTATTGCTTCTGTGAACATAGTAGCTAAATAATCCCAACGTGTTACATAAGGAAGATATTGTATAATTGTTCTGTTTTCCGCAATTTTTTCCATCCCTCTGTGTAAATAACCCAATATTGGTTCACAATCAATAACATCCTCACCATCCAGAGTAACAATAAGTCGAAGAACACCATGCATTGATGGGTGGTGAGGGCCCATATTGACTATCATGAGGCCTTTTCTTGTAGCTGTGACATTCATAGGTTTTTCCTCGATTCATTCTTCAATGAATCGCTTAAAAAAAAATATATAAGTTCATAAAAATTCAAGATCTAATAAATCGAATAATTGAAAATGACTCTTCAAATTAACGAATTTGTGATTCCCGAATATCCAACTGATTAATTAATTTTTTATAACGTATTCCATTTTTCTTTGATAAATAAGACAGTAGTCGTTGCCGTTTTCCCAGAATTTTACGTAAACCTCTTTGAGATAAATAGTCTTTTCGGTGCAATTCAAAATGTGAAGTAAGTCTTCGTATCTTATTGGTGAAATTGAATACTTGAAATTCAACCGATCCCGGGTTTTCTTCTTTTTTTTCTTGTGAAATAACCGGTATAAATGAGTTTTTTACCATAAAATAAAATTAAAGCTTCCCTCTACCCCTCTTTTTTTTATAGATATTTTTATTGATCAGTAATAGTAATGATACTCATTTTGAATTTTTTATATAAATCTTTATTTCCTTAAGAATTCCTTATTTTTTTTTTTTTCATAATTATTATGAATCAATTTATGAATCAATTCAAATAGATAAAAAAAATACTATATTTATGGATTCAGCAAATAAAAAATTGTATACTTTAAAAAGAATATGATTTTGTTGATTCATTTTTCAATCTAATGTATACATCATTGAATTAGTATGAATGCCACAATGTGTGTCCGCATTTATGTCTATATTCCATTTGTCTTCGCATACCAGATATATTATGGTAAATAGAAGACAAATGTAGATTAAGAAATTTTCAATCGAGGATATATATGTATTCTTACTATACTGAAACGGCTTCCATTATGGGTATCAAACCAATAGCGATTTATACAAGCTAAATCTTCTAATCGATAATTTGGCCAAAGAAAAAATTTTAAATTCATTATTTTTTTTTTTTCTCTATCAAGATCTTTATTTTTAGCCAAAACTTCACAGCAATTATTTACTTTATTCTCATTGTAAAATATTGTGTTTGTATGGACACTATTTTTATTCCTAGGATTTAAACAAATTAGAATTCTCAATTCTCTACGACGTCTAGCAGATAAAATATTTTCAGGAACAAGCAAATCATAATGATTTTTTTCTTTATTTTCTGTTATCTTTTGATCTCTTCTTCTTGTAATGTATTTCTCAAAATTTTTCTTATCAACATTACTTTTTTCTTGGTATCTTTGATTAATTTGGCGCTTACTCTTATGAATCAACGAAAGTGCTGTGGTTTGATACATAAAAAATTTTTCATTGTTTTTTCTAGACAGGCGAACTGGTTCGATAATAAATATTCTTTTTTTCATCAATTCCTTATTTTTCATCAATCCTGGAAGAGTGAAATCCTTCTGATTATGAATCACCATAATATCTAGACTTAGTTCTCCCCTTTGAATAGAGGCTATAGCAATTTCTTTTAGATTTTTCAATCTAATTAGGAGACAATATACTTTGACATTATTAAGTATTCTTTGATTAAAGGAATCCTTCCAGTTCAAATGAAAACCAAAATACTTTCTTAGTAAGAAATTTAGTTCTGCCTCTATCTTATTCTTGTATTTATTTTTCGTTATATCCTTAGCACCCTTTTTCCTGTCCGATCCTGCATAATTTTCTTCAATATCTTTTTCTTGGTTTGAGAGAGATGATTCAAGATCTACTTGACCCACGTATTCTGCTTTTGATCGATTTCGAGTCTCTAACTCGAATTCAAGAGATTTTTTTTTTTTCGATGGTCTAAAAATATCTATTATTTTTTTCTTACCAATAATGTTTTTCTTTTCACTAACATTTTGATTTACATTAAAATGGAAAAAAAGTAATTTGATTGGTATGATCCACGGGTTACTCATATATGCATTATAAAATATCACAAATTTTGAAAAGAACCAAAATTCCAGATTTGATACCGAACAATTTAGTATTTCTACATTCATTCCGATCCAATCAAAATACTTTCTATCCAGATTTTTTTCCATATCTATAATAGCATCTTCTGCTATATAATTCTTGATAGAGATATCCTCCGTTTTTTTTTTTTTACATGTGTTGTAATTATAAGAAATCGTTTGCTTTTTATTTGCTTGGAATGGTGATCTATATCCATAAATATATGAGTCTTTCTTATCTGCATAATTAATGGATTTATATGATAAAAGATCATATCCATATTGTTTTTTTATTTTTTTTTTTTTTGTTAATGAGTCTATTTTTGTTAATGAGTCTACTTCTTGTTTTTTGTAAAGAATTAATCGGGTTTTTTCATATGAATCAAAATTGGTTAAATCTTTATTTTGAGCCACACGACGTTCATTGATTCTATTTCTCCATTTTTGTGGTACTAATCTAGACCATCTGTTCTCAGATAAATCATATTGATAATGACCCTTTAACCAATTTGTCCATTGATTCATTGCAGAATAGGGAGGTTTCTTATGTCTTAATTTGGAATGAAATATTCCTTGTACTTCAAAAAAAGAATCCTTTATTTCATTCTTAAGAAAAAAAAATCTTCCATGATATTCAAAAAAAGATCTTAACTTATACTTATATACGTTAATAACTTGGGTTTGTGATAATTTAAAAAATACATATGCCTGTGACAAAGAGGATACGTCACAAGAATTCTGTGAATTCGTATTCGTAGTATTATAAGATTTGTGTATAATCGAAATAAAGTGAATTATACTTTGATTTGTTTTATGAGTTCTTTCTGCATTTGCTTCATTATTGTAAATGGATTTTTTTATAATTTTTTTTGTAGATTCCAGAAAAAGTTGTACATTGGTGCTAGGAATACTAATGATATATAGAAAGATATCTATGTATATTCTTTCCATGAAAAATTTAAAAAAAGAATGCGATTTACGGGTTAATCGAACATTTCGTCTTTGTATTATCTGCAAAATATTTTTTTGTGATTCTAATCTTTTAGCATCATAAGTTGTTTTGTTCGAATGAATATTTCTCTCTGAAGTTAGAAACCCCCTTTTCTTTTCTTTTGTTATTTTTTCTATTTGCTTTAGGATTGTCTTTGTTTTAACATTCAGATCTTTTATTTTTTTTTCTGTCAATGAATAATTTGTCCAATTAATAGATTGAATTGGAATGGGTGATTCGGAAATCATTGGATTATTCTTACTGATTGTTGAATCTTTTTTGCTTTTACTCAATTCATAAATATTTTTGAATCTAAATACAAAAAAAGAATTTGAGATTTTTTTTATTTTTTCCTTTACAAATAGAATACTATTGAGAATACTTTTGATGATCCATTTTGATGTTTCTTTTGAGATATTTAGAAAGAATTTTGTTCTTTCATTTAAAACTTTTAGAACTATAAAAAAAGAATTTTTCAATTTTTTCATTTTTTTTTTGAGTTCTTTAAAAATGGGATCAAAAAATGAAAGTCGATTTCGGGGATAACTAGAAAAGGGCAATTCGACTTCCATTCCCCAAATTGTTAAAAAGCAAAAGTTCTTTTTTTTTACTTTTTTTTTTTTCATTAGATCTTTTTCCTTTTCAGTGGATCGTATCTTAGATCTGTGCCAAGGTTTCAGACGAAAAGGAAATAAGATCTTTATCTGAATACCGTCAGTTAGCCATTTTTTTGGAAATTCTGTTTCGGATAATTGAACGCCATTATAAGTGCATTTAATATACATTTCTCTATTCCAATCCCTAAAATCTTCTGACCATTCGGGAAATTGAAAGAATAATATACGAACGAGATTTTTAGTTATTATTAATGTAGGCAATATAATATATTTTCTAAGAATCGATTGAGTTATTAATAAAAAACCTCTTATTACTTGAGCAAATATAATGCTGTCCCAGGCTTCTCCTATTTCGATACGTCTTTTCTCCTCTTTTTCGTTTTTTTTTCTTTTGCCCTCCTCTTTTTTCTTACTTTCTTTTGTCTTTTCCTCTGTATAATCTGAAATTTTTAATTCTGTCTTTTTCCGCATCCAATTTTTTAACATAAAAAAGATTTTCATTGAATCGAAAACATCAAAAGAAAAGAAGGAAGGTTTCTCCATTTTGTCCAAAAAAAAGGGCGAATGCACACTTCTTTGAAAGAGTTTCCAAGTAACTGTTTTACGTCTTTGAGCGCGTATGGATCCTTTGATTATGTCTCGCCGAAAATCCGGTTGTTGTGAATAACGTATTAAAGCCAATTCCTTATTTTTATCAGTATTCTCAGTATCCCTAGTATAAGTATCGTCATTCTTTGAGTTATTAGTCAAAATCACTACACGTTTGGCTTTTCTGGAACGAATCTGATAATTTGCTGCGTCATTTTTTCCCTCCAGTAGTTTCAATTCGTCGATAAATTTGTATGACCATCGCGGAAATTTTTTACTGATTTCATTTATTCCAATGCATTTTTTTCTATTTACTATTGTTTTATTGTTCAGATCAGTTAAAATTGCGTCGAATAATTTTTTTTGTTGTTCGGAATAAACTTTTACTTGGTCATGTTCTGGAAATAAATAAAGTTTTTCAAAATTCGAACTTAATACTGATTTTCCCGAAAATTTACTGATTAAGTGAAAAAAAAAAAAAATTTCAGTTAATAATGATTTTCTATCAAATGTATCTATTTTCTGTTCAAATTCTGGATAATTACTATTACTATTCATACAAAAAAGGATACCATGAATCTTATTTATCAAAATGTAATTTTTTGTGTGAGTTTCATTTTTGATTGAAGGTGAAAAAAAAAATTGGATTCGTCCACGAAAAGGTCCGTTCAAGAAAGGATCATATATTTTAGTTAAGTATTTTGTTTTAGTCTCATCATTACACAATCTAATTCGGTTTTCAAATATATCAAAAGGAATAAATTCCTTATCTAGAACTTTTGTCCTAGTAAAAA